CTATTTTCTTTCTTCTCAGTATAAGAAGATTAAGTAAGAATATACATAAGATTGAATAAATGCAACTCCAATTTCAAATATAATAAACCCCGAATTTAATAGATATAATCCTACTATAGGAAGATTTCTAAAATAATGAGTTCCAGATCTAATTAGAGTTAAAATTAAATGGCCAGCAATTATGTTAGCCATTAACCGAAGAGCCAATGTAATAGGACGAATTAGAAACCTAATTGTTTCTACTATTACCATAAAAGGTACTAAAACAAATGGACACCCAACTGGAGTTAAATGAGCAATGTTTCTATTTAGATTTTTAGAAAACCCTCAAATTACTCTAGAGGCTCAAAGTATTAGAGCTATAGAAAAATTATAAGTGAAGTGTCTAGTAGAAGAGAAAAGATAAGGGTAAAGTCCTGAAATATTTATTAAAAGGATCGTAAAAAAAACTACAGATAAAAAAATTCCTGACATTTCCTTTACTTTAAATATCCTATTAACTAAGTTAATAATAGTCTTATATAATAATATTAACTTTGAAGGGATAAATCAAAAATTAGAAAAACATGGTAGTACAACCACCAGAACAATTATTCAATTTAAATTTCTGAATACTAAAGAAGAAGGGTCAAAAATGGATAAAAGTCTAGGTATTATTTTTTCTTAAAATTTAATTTTTCATCAGTTCTCACATACAATTGTGATAAGTCTGTTAATCTTTCATTAGACTCATCTCTATTTCTTAAATATCAATAAAACTTATAATAAGAAACAAAGAGAATAATAATGAAAAAAAAATAATATACTACTAGGTATACAGGGAATATTTGTGGCAATAATTACTTTTAAAATTAAATCTTCCAAGTTGGAGGCCAGGTGTACTAAATATACTAAGTAATTTATTACCTTGATGCAGATACCTGCTGAACCACAAATTTAAAGAGTGATTAGTTAAACTTATAACTTCTACCTTGAAAGTAGAGATTGAATTAATCTTTTTCATTACTCTAGTGAGCAGAAGAACCCATTCTTTATATATTTTTGCCTTATTTATTTTAGGGTGTAGGATTTTAACTACTAGATCAGCAATTTCTCTAATAATTAGAGCAGAGGCTTGAATTTTTATAATCTATATTTATATTACTATAATATCATCTATCGAAATTACGGATATTGTTACAGTGTTAATTACTTTAATGGTGTGTGATAGAGTTTATTTCCTTACACTACTAATTTCTATAATCGGGATAACTAAGAATTCCGATCTTAGGGTTAATTTTATTATAAAATGAGAATAAAAAGTCTTTCACGGAGACCTATAATCTTTAATGATGAGATTTTGTTAAGAGAGATAATTATTCTTTATTTATTTTTTGCATTAAAAAATAATTACTATTCATGAGAAATACCAAACTTTATTAGTACTTCATTATTTACGGATAAAATATCTTCATCATTGTTAATACTTACTTTCTGAATTACTATAATAATATATATAACAGTAAAAAATGAACATAACTCAGATAGATCTCACTCTAAACTACTTTTTTATATTATATTTCTTTGTTTGATAGTGAGATATACATTTCAAACAAGTCACGTAATTGGCTTTTTTTTTATATATGAATCAACTATTATTCCAACAATGTTAATTATCTTAGGTTGAGGAGGTCAACCAGAAAAAGTTAGCTCTGCTTTAACTTTTTTCTTCTATATATTTGTGTGTTCAATCCCATTTTTAGGATTTCTAATTTACTATAGAATAAAAAATGAAAATTTCTCCATAACTATAAACTACCAAATAAGAGGGTTTCAATTAAGAAGATCTTTGCTGGTAATTATAATAATACTTATGTTTTTAGTAAAAATACCAATATTCACTCTCCACTATTGACTACCTAAAGCCCACGTTGAAGCCCCTGTATATGGAAGAATAGTATTAGCAGGGATTTTACTAAAAATAGGGGGTTATGGATTAGTTCGATTTATATGATTACTTGGACAAAACGTAACAAAAAAAGGAGCTCTAATAAGAAGGATTATTAAAGATAGAATTATATCAGTATCATTGATTGGGGCTTCTATAGCTTCAATTGTGTGTTTAACAAGAGCAGATATAAAAAAAATAGTTGCCTTCTCTTCTATTAGTCATATAAATTTAGCAATTGCTGCTATAATAACCCAAAGCTCTCTTGCATGTACAAGAGTGGTAATTTTAATAATTTCCCATGGTCTTACTTCTTCAAATATATTCTCTATAGTAGATAATATTTATAAACGAAGGTCAACTCGATCGATTCTTATAAATAAATCTTTAAGGTTATTAATTCCTGTAATTAGATTTATATGAATAGTTACTTTAGTAATAAATATAGCAATCCCACCATCACTAGGGAGATTCTCTGAAATCATTATATGTATAACTTTAATTTCATTCAGAGAAATAACTATCCCTCTCCTAATAAGATATATTTTTTTATCGGGGTTCTTTTCTATATACTTCTTCCATTTAATAAATCATGGAGGAGGAAAGACAAACTATAAACCTCTACTATGACCAATATCTATTAAAGAACTTTCTACATTTAGATTTCATATAATTCCTAGATTGCTTTTAATTCTATATCTAGAATTATTCTCTTTAGCCTTATAATAAAATTATAAGTTAATTCAAACTACTATCGTTCAAAGATAGAAATACTTCATTCAAGTTAATTTTGCATGATTTTAACATTTTTATGTTGTTCAGTAATTATATTATTCTTTTTTTCAAGAAACGGGTATAATAAACTTTTTATATTATTTTTCATAATTGTTCTTTATGGAAATCATTCATATAGCTTAAAATTAAACTCATGACCAGTTCTTTTAATTATAATCGTTTTATTTACAGGATTATTCGTATCCTCTTTTTACGTAGCTAGGTTGGAGCCAAAAACTCCATTCTTATCAAGAGATTTTATTGGTAAGACTTCAAAAATCTTAACCATCTTGTTAGTTTTATCAGGATTCTTTTTGACAAATTGAAATAGAATTATAAAATTCCCATTTATTTTGTTAGAGCACAAATATGACCTTAATCTCTCTTTATTTAATAGAGATGTAATATTAATTAAATATATCATAGGGTTGTTACTTATTATCCTATTATTAGTAGTAATCGTTTTATTAATAAAAATTATTTACTCTAAGAGGGGAAGGATGCGAAAGAAATTTTAATTCTTATTTTTCTTTAAATGGAACTTATAAGAATATCGAAACCCTAAGAAACATTGTTATATTTACCCAATTGTTAGTATTAATAGTAATAATTATAATTTGTGTGGCATTTTTTTCATTAATAGAACGAAAAATTTTAAGCTACATTCACTTTCGAAAAGGGCCCAATAAAGTAATAATTATAGGGTTTTTTCAACCATTTGCTGATGCTATAAAATTAATCTCCAAAGATGATTCTCCAGTAAAATGAAGAAATTCAGTATCCTATTACCTATCTCCTTTATTTATAATATTTCTTGGTCTTATTAGATGATGAATCTTTCCTTTTAATTGAAAAACCTATTCCAATAATAGTTCATTACTATTCATTATTCTTATTCTAGGGATGACAATTTACGGGATTTTAATTTCAGGGTGGTCAAGAAATTCTAAATACGCCACTTTAGGAAGAATACGATCTATTAGCCAATCAATTTCCTACGAAGTTTTAATAAGATTTGTATTTTTATCTTTAATCTCAGTAATTTCTAGGTATAGAATTAGAAAAATGTATGACTATACAATATCAAAAATTATTATAATAATACCATTTATAATACTTCTACTTATAATTTCTGCTTTAGCAGAGTTAAATCGAAGTCCATTTGATTTGTCAGAAGGGGAAAGAGAACTAGTATCAGGGTATTCTGTAGAATATGGAGGAATCGTTTACACACTAATTTTCCTTAGAGAAAATATTATAATCTTCTTTTCTAGATTTATTTTATCCTTTGTCTGTGTACCATACAATACAATAATTGGTGTGGTATTATTTAGAGGATTTACTTTTTTAATCTGTGTTATTCGAGGGATTGTACCTCGTATGCGATATGATATTCTAATAAATCTATGTTGAGTATACCTTCTTCCTCTAACTTTAATTTTATTTAATTTTAATATTATAATGGAAATATTATCTTAACAGATAGTTATAATAATAACTTTATTTGATTTCTAAAATCAATGCACTAATATGCTAATCTGTCATTCTTTTATAAATTATAGTTTATATAGAACCTCTTACTTACACTAAGAAAGACTTCAACAAAGTGATTTATAAAGACTATATTACTATTTCTTTAACTTGACAAATTAACGTTTTACTTATAAACTAAGTCTTTATAATAGTTAATATTAATTTTAGTTTCGACCTAAAAAAAGCATGTTTTATGCATTAACTATAAGTCAGGAAGTAGTTTAATAGCAAAATAACGACATTGGAAGTCGTAGATAGGTGTGTCTTCTCTTTCTGAATCCAATTCTCAATAATAATTTTAGAAAATCCAATAATTGTATTTTTTCTAGCAAGATTAATTATTAGATTATTACTATACCTTTTAAGATTGTTTTTCGTAGATAGATCTGACTTAGGGAAATTCTATGATCTTCCATTTGAGTGTGGGTTTGAATCTATTATAGACTCCCGTGTTCCATTTTCCATTCAATTTTTTTACACAACCATTGTATTTCTAGTATTTGATCTAGAAATTATTATTATCTTACCTTTACTTGATTCTTTTGGAATTAGAGATTTAACACTTCTCATTCTAATAAGATTAATTTGTTTCCTATTGTTACTCGGACTTCTTATTGAATGGGTAGATAATTCATTAGATTGGGTTTTATAATATACCAACACTTATAATAAGATTTTTGCTTTGAAAGAGCAATGTTTTAATATTAAACTATATTGGAAGAAATATAATAACACTTAGCTTCTAACTAAGTTAATAACAATAAAATGTTAATATTTCTATGGCTAACTTCAACCATACTAATCTTCAAGATGCGAGAAGATATTTAATAGAACAATTAACATTTTTTCATGATCACTCTCTTTTTTTTCTTTTAATAATTGTAACATTAGTAGTTTATACTATGTATTTTATTTTAATTAATAAAACTATTAATTCATTTCTTCTATTTAATGAAACAGCTGAAATTATTTGAACTTTATTTCCGGGTGTAATTCTAATTTTTATTGCCCTTCCTTCTCTAAAAGTCCTATACTTAAGAGATGAGATTTTAAACCCTTTGATTACGATTAAAGGAATTGGAAATCAATGATACTGGTCCTATGAATACCCCGATTTTGATAATGTTACGTTCGAGTCTTATATACTAAAAGAAGATCAACTTAATAAAGATGATTTTCGGTTATTAGATGTAGATAATCGAGTAGTAGTTCCATTTATAACTAATATTCGAATGGTAGTTACATCAACAGACGTAATTCATTCATGAACTGTTCCTTCTATAGGAGTAAAAATAGATGCTAACCCTGGACGACTAAATCAATTTTCTTTAGAAAGAAATCGTATAGGGTTATTCTATGGTCAATGTTCAGAGATATGTGGAACTCTTCATTCATTCATACCTATTTGTGTAGAAGTTGTTAAATTAAGATATTTTTTAAACTGACTAAAAAACTTTTAAATACGCCGTTGATTTTATTCAAGAAACCATAAAGACATTGGAATACTATATATAATTTTTGGGATTTGATCAGGGTTAATTGGATTTGGGATAAGAATAATTATTCGAATTCAGTTAACTTCTCCTAACCCTATTAATAACAGGGCTCAATATTTCAAAGCCTATAATAATTTAGTAACATCACACGCATTTTTAATAATTTTCTTTATAGTAATACCTCTATTAATTGGAGGGTTTGGAAATTGATTAGCTCCTTTAATAATTGGTGCTCCTGACATAGCATTTCCTCGAATAAATAATATAAGATTTTGACTACTTCCATTCTCTTTAATTCTCTTATTAATTAGAGCATTAATTGGAACAGGGGTGGGAACAGGGTGAACAATCTACCCTCCATTATCTAGACGATTAGGGCACAGAGACTCATCAGTTGATCTGGCTATCTTCTCCCTTCACTTGGCCGGGGTTAGGTCAATTATAGGGGCTATCAATTTCATTACTACATTAACTAATATAAACTTAGTAAAAAAAAGAATAAATCTTCTTAACTTATTTAACTGATCTGTCTTAATTACAGCCTTCCTACTATTACTATCCTTACCAGTACTAGCAGGGGCAATTACTATGTTATTAACAGATCGAAACTTTAATACTAGATTTTTTGACCCTACAGGAGGTGGAGATCCTATTATCTTTCAACATTTATTCTGATTTTTTGGACATCCTGAAGTGTATATTCTTATTCTTCCTGGGTTTGGAATCATTTCACATGTTGTCATTCAAGAGAGAGGAAAGAAAGAAAGATTTGGGACTCTAGGAATGATTTATGCAATAATTTCTATTGGAATTTTAGGATTTATTGTTTGAGCTCATCATATATTTACAGTAGGAATAGATATTGATACCCGAGCTTACTTCACTTCAGCAACTATAATTATTGCTATTCCTACAGGGATTAAAGTATTTAGATGATTATCAACATTTTACGGAAGAAAGATTACATACTCACCTTCAACTCTTTGAAGATTAGGGTTTGTATTCCTATTCACTATTGGAGGGTTAACTGGGGTTGTTCTGGCTAACTCCTCAATTGACATTGTTCTTCATGATACTTATTATGTAGTGGCCCATTTTCACTACGTTTTATCAATAGGAGCTGTGTTTGCTATTTATGCTGGGTTTGTATACTGAGCTCCTTTATTCTTAGGAATCTCTTTAAATACAACTCTTCTAAAAATCCATTTCTTCATTACGTTCGTTGGAGTAAATTTAACATTCTTCCCTCAACATTACCTAGGTTTAAGAGGAATGCCTCGACGATATGTAGATTACCCAGACGTCTACTATAAATGAAATTTTATATCTAGAGTAGGGTCTATAATTACTTTAATAAGAGTTCTTATAATTATGTCATGCCTATTCTATAGAATAGTAAAGAAAAACCCAATTCTAAACTATTCAAGGAGAAGAAGGTTTATTGAGTGAAAAATAGGAACTCCCCCATCTCACCATAGAATAAATTGTATACCTATTCTGTTCGTCAAATAGACTAAATTATGTTAAAACATGGTTTTTTTTCTTTTCATATTGTTGACAGGAGGCCTTGACCTCTTTATATATCAGCTGCCCTCTTTACTAATATAGTTTCTATATTAAACTGGTTTTCGGGTTCAGAATTAATTAATATTTCATCTATTACATCTTTTATTTTTACCATCTTAGTATTTTACGGTTGAATAAAAGATATTGTATATGAAAGTTTTCTTCAAGGAATACATACTAAAGATGTACAAAAAGGATTAAAACTAGGAATAGTTTTATTTATTACATCAGAAGTAATATTCTTTTTTTCTTTCTTTTGAAGATTATTTTATTTTAGAGTAAATACTCACATTCAGTTAGATGGATGACCTCCAGCTGGGATTAGTTCAATTGACCCTATAAAAATTCCTCTAATAGGAACATTAATTTTAATTTCTTCAGGAGTTACTATTACTTGAAGACACCATTCGGTATTAGAAAATAACAAAAGTGAATCAATTAAATCTCTAATTATCACTATTGCTCTTGGAGCCATCTTTACTATGTTACAATTGAATGAGTACTATGAAACTTCGTTTTGTATTAATGATAGAGTATATGGATCTATTTTCTTCTTATCTACAGGATTTCATGGTCTTCATGTTCTTGTAGGAACTTTATTTCTAATAGCATGTTTATTTCGAATAATTAAAGATAATTTTTCTATATCCCATCATGTAGGGTATGAACTAGCTATTTGGTATTGACATTTCGTAGACGTAGTATGGTTATTTCTTTATATCTTTGTATATTTATGAAGAGATTAACTACATTGTAGTTAATCTCTATATATTAATATATATATGTATATAAAGTAAGGTGGCTGAATACTAAGCGGAAAACTGTAAATTTTCATATGAGGATCTCTCCTCTCTTACTATTTGACAATTTATACTTATGTTAAGCTAGATAATATAATTATTAATAAAAGCTATCCTATGAGGTCATCCCTCTCATCTGTTAAGCTAGATAATATAAGATTATTTAGTTATATATTCTTATTATATATTAAATATATAATATATATATAGCTATCCTATGAGGTTATCCCTCACGAGTATATCAACCAAGTTGATGATACACTATTATCTATTAATTGTTTCAAATTTATTTTAACCAAACTACTATAAATAGTTTACCTTGTGGGTTTATTTAAAGTTATGATTATAACATTATGATGAAGATAAATACTACTATTACTCTTAAAAAAGCAAAAATAAAGAAGTCAAAGTTTATTAGGAAACGGAAATCCTTATGAATAATAAAGTTATACAATTTGGAAAAAATCTTTATTGGTGTTATAAGAATATATGATGGTAAAGAAAATAAATCTGACAACTCTATTAAAACTTTAAAAAACTTAAAGGAAAGTCTTCTTAGGATTCTAAAGATTAAATCTAAGAATCATTTGGTTCCTATAAAAATAGGATTGAAAACTTCTTTAGAAATAGGTTCTTTAAATATTCATATAATAGAAATGAATAATGAAATAATTAGAAGAGATAGTCCTATTTTAGGGTTATCAATAACCATCACTAATTCTCAAAATAATCATTTTATTATTGAACCTGCAAAACAAGTATATAGTAGTAAATATAGTATTGCTATGTTTATTATTTTATTTCTTCTTTGATGAACAAGATTAGGGCCTTGACGAGGGTTGGCTGAAATAATTCTTACTACTATTCGTGAACAATAAAAAACTGTCAACATAAATGAGAAGATCAAGAGAATTCTAATAATCTTTTGACCAGTAGATGTTATTCACACTAGATCAACAATTAAATCCTTTGACTGATACCCTGACATAAACATAAGACCACATAATGCTATATTTCCAAAAATAAATACAACTTTTACTATAGGAAGGGGACTAATAAGTTTACGAATATCCTGTCATCCTAATCTATCATGAATAATACAACCTGCAGCTAGAAATATTATTGCTTTCATAAAAGCATGTATAATTAAATGAAAAAACGCACATATAAAGTTTCCTAGTGATATTACTAAAACAATAAATGCTAATTGTCTTAACGTAGATAAAGCAATAATTTTTTTTAAATCTATTTCTGAACAAGCTACTATTCTAGATAGTATTAAAGTTAATAAAGAAATAATTAAAGCAATATTTTGAAAATTAGAAAATCAGTAATTTTTGTATTGAAATAAAATATATAATCCTGCTGTAACTAAAGTAGAAGAGTGTACTAGAGCTGAAACAGGAGTGGGGGCTTCTATAGCTGCAGGTAATCAAGTTGAGAAAGGAAGTTGAGCACTTTTAGTAATTCTTAATCCAAATACTATAAAACCCAGTAAAAAAGAGCTCTCTTTGGAGATAAAATTAAATTTATTTAAAGCTAAAACTCTTATTAGAGTAATACATACTAAATATATAGTATCACCAAATCGATTTATAAGGAAAGTTATCATAGCTCCTTTATTAGAAGATTTAGAGTCAAATGATAAAATTAATAAATAGGAAGTAACCCCTAACCCATCTCAACCGACAAAAGAGAAAAAGAAATTCCCTCTTCTAATTAATAATCTTATAGAAAGAACAAATAATATTAGAATTGTTAAGAAGCGACTAAACTTAATATACCCCTCTAAATAATGACACGAGTAGAGGTGAACTCTAAAAAAAATAGATCTTACTGTAAATAAGAACATTAATCTACAAATGTCATAGGATAATGTCAATGATAAGTTCACGGAATTGAATTCAATTAAATTTCATTCTAAGTGAAAATCTCGATTAACAAAAACTAAACTAATTAGACTAATTAACCTAATTATAAGGAAAGTTAGAGATATAGATTTATTAGACATTTTTCTGTTTAATATAATAGATTATGTAGTTTAAAAGTAAAATTTTGGTCTTGTAAACCAAAGATTCGTATTTGACTTAATCACTCAGTGGATACCACTTACAAAAAGTAGACTGTCTACTATTTCTATCTCATCAAGATAGTCCTTTTATCAGGCATTTTGTAGATTAAAAGGAAGATTAATCTTTTCGATAGGTTATGAGCCTATAGGCTTAAATATAGCCTACCTTTTAATAGGGGTTTTAGTTAAATGAATAACAGTTAATTTGCAATTAAAAATTACTTCTAAGTAAACCTTGGAATTTCTAATATGGCAGATTAGTGCGATGGATTTAAGCTTCATATATAAGGATTCTCCTTTATTAGAAAGTTTATTCAAATGTATTAACCAATTAAATATTGGTGGAATTTTTTCCTTTAAACCGTAGATTAATAAAATTAGGAGTGTAAAATTAATCATAATTAATCTTACTAAAGAATAGGCGCTATTAAATTTAATATTTTTATTAATGAAAAAACACTCTCTTGAATGAGATTCTCTTAAAAAAGAAAGTAAAAATATCTTTAAGTAAAAATAAAGAGGGATTCTAGATAAAATTAAACACATCAATGCTTCAAATACTAAACCCACTTTTATTATTCCTAGTAAACATAATAATTTAGGAAAAAATATTAGAAATGGGGGTATTCCTGAAATTGATGCTGTAAGAAATACTATTAGTGGGTTTTTAGAAAATCACCTAATTAAGTTAGATATTTTTATTAGATTATAAATTTTGCAAATTTTAATAAAATAATAAAATACAGAGAAGTAAATTATTACGTAAATTAATATAAATCATTCTCTGAATATGGAAGTTATTAAAATTCAGCTTGTATGGGAAATAGAGGAGTAAGTTAGGACAACTCGAATTGAATTTGATCCTAATCCCCCTAAGGAAATTATTAGTCCTAAAATTATAATCAATAGTATATAAGGAAGAAAATTTAATCTTATTAAAATGAATAATGGAACTAGTTTTATGATAGTTAATATAATATAAAGGACATCATAATCAAGGTTCTCTGAAATTCTAATTATTCACGAATGAAATGGGAAGGCACCTAACTTTAATAATATTCTTACTGCTACTAATAAAATAAATATTCTATCAATGTTTAATATAAATCTTCTCAATAAGAACAAAGATGAAGATAAAGATCCTACAATTAAGTAAATAAATCCTTTGGATTTTATAGACTTATTCTGGTAAAATATTATAAATGGAATAAAAACAAAGTTTATAACCTCTATCCCTACTCACACTCTTCAAAATGATGGTCTAAATAAGGTAATTAGAGATAAGATAATTATCATTATTATAAAACTCATAACCAAAATCTAAATAGCTTAACTAAAGTGTAGTATTGAAGCTACTAAGATAGGAGACATCCTTTTAGATATTAAACAAGATAGAAATCTATCACTACAGGTTTCAAAGACCTGTGTGCAAATTACACTATTATTTAATTGATCTCGTAGTTTAATAAAAACTATAAAATTGCAAATTTTATAATGCTCGTGCCGGGATCTGTCTCTAAAGGGTAATTTACCCATAATTTAACTTAAAAGGTTAACACTTTAAATCAGTCATTTAGAGATTGAGAAAAGAGTTAAAAAACATAATTAAACTCCCTACTCCTTCAAGAATTTCTTTAATATGAAATTTTGGTTCCTTATTAGGTTTATTTTTAATAATTCAAATTTTAACTGGTATTTTCTTAGCTATACATTATAATCCGAGAATTAATTTAGCTTTTCAAAGAGTAGTTCATATCATACAAGATGTAAATTTTGGTTGAATAATTCGATTTTTACATGCTAATGGGGCTACTTTTTTTTTTATTTTTATTTATTTACATATTAGACGAGGGTTATTTTATAAATCTTACCATTTTACAATAGTATGAGTGGTAGGTTTATTAATTTTTCTTCTCTTTATAGGAGAGGCATTTTTAGGTTATGTCTTACCATGAGGACAAATATCCTATTGAGGAGCTACTGTAATTACTAATTTAATTTCGGCGGTTCCTTATTTAGGTAGAACACTAGTAGAATGGCTGTGAGGTGGATTTTCTGTTAGAGAACCAACTTTAACTCGATTTTTCACTTTACATTTCTTTTTACCTATAGGAGGAGTTGCCTTAGTATTTCTCCACCTATTATTTCTTCATAATCACGGGAGATCTAATCCTTTAGGGTTAAGGTTAAATTCAGATAAAATCACATTTCATCCTTACTTTACAGTTAAAGATTTAATAGGATTTTTATTTTTTTTCTTTATTTACATCTATGTCTGTCTATTAACTCCATTTCTATTTATAGATCCGGATAATTTTATTCTTGCAAACCCTATAGTTACACCTCCTCACATTCAACCTGAGTGGTATTTTTTATTTGCCTATGCTATTCTTCGTTCAATTCCTAGAAAATTAGGCGGAGTAATTGCTCTTCTTTTAAGGATTTTAGTATTAATATTGTTTCCTCTAGTGTCTAACAAGAAGTTATCCCATAATTCAGTTCTATACCAATTTTCATGTTGTTTTCAGTTTGCATTCTTCTTTATTCTTACTTGATTAGGGGCTCTCCCTGTAGAAGACCCATATTTCACTTTAGGGCAATATTTTTCATTTATGTATTTCTTTAATATCTTTTTAATAATATTATTATAGATTAAGATGAAAATTTTTTAATGAATAATATTTAAATTATTGTATTAAATCATCTTATTTAATTAAAACTTAAAGTTTAATAATGTTGTTAACAGCAACACGCCTCTAATTTGGCTTTAATTAAAATATTAAGGTGGTAGTTTAGTAGTAAAACGTTGGGTTGTGGTACCAAAAAAGATTTTTCCCATCTTAAAACGTTAACTAACATAGTAGATTATAAATTTAAAAAAAGTATTTTTTATAATTAGTATTGTGAAAAAAAATTGAAATAATTAGTACCGTAAGGGAATAGTTAAAATTTAAAAATAGTACGTAAGGTACCTTTTGCATTATGGTTTTTCAAATAATAATATGAAAATTATTTTCCCGAATTGAAAAGATCTATTTTAATATGACGATTTTATGTTGCAAAATGATTCTAAATATTAAGATAGGGGCGAAAAGTTAATTCGATTTTCAAGATATCTGGTTCTAGGTGAAGTTGGTTTAATCAACTCAAGAGAGAATAAATAATTTATAATTTAAACCTCTCTTGTGTCAATACAAAAGAGATAAGTTTTTTGTAAAATCATAATTTAAAAAAGAGTTCATATTTCTTTTTAGAAATTGAGAGTTTAAAGAATTTTTAACATAATTTGATTAAAATAACCTAGATCTAAAAATAATTTTTTCTTTAGTGTATAATGAAAAAATGAGTAAGAATCCATTGTAATATCAATTAAGGAACTCGGCAAATATAATAATTTCTGACTGTTTAACAAAAACATTGTCTTTAATAATTATTAAAGGTAAAATCTGCTCACTGAGATAACACTTAAAGAGCCGCAGTAGCCTAACTGTGCTAAGGTAGCATAATCAATAGCACCTTAATTAGGTGATGGAATGAATGATTAAACAAGAAAGTAACTGTCTCAATTTGATAATTTCATAAATTAAATTTTAAGTGAGAATGCTTAAATTATATTGATAGACGAGAAGACCCTATAGATCTTTACTTTAAAGAGTGAATTTTTCGCTATAAAAAAGTTTTGTTGGGGCAATAGGAAAATACAATAAACTTTTCCTTAATATTAACTCTATTAAAGAATTCAAGACCTTATACTATAAATCTTAAGATAAAGTTACCTTAGGGATAACAGTGTGATTAAGGGTTAGGAGGTCATATCCTAATCTGTGTTTACAACCTCGATGTTGAATTAAGGTTACTTCAAGAAGTAGAAAGCTTGAAAGTTAGTCTGTTCGACTATTAAAACCTTACATGATTTGAGTTCAGACCGACGTGAGTCAGGTCAGTTTCTATCTTCAATTTAAATTAAGTAGTTTGTACGAAAGGATCACTACTTATCTATACTTTAGATTATATATATTATAAGAAAGAGATGTATAATAGCTCAGTTTTGAGTAATTTCTTCTAGAATTTCATTCGATTTGAAACAAGAAGTTTTAAGTATTACACAAGTTACGTTACTGTAGTCTAGAATTAAAAACCTGGATAAAATATGTGCCAGCATCAGCGGTCACACATATGGGTTCTCTCAAAATCATCAATAGCAACCTAAAATTAAATTACTCTCTAAAAAGTCATAATTTATCGGTACAATGATAATAACTTATGATCAATAAAGTAAAATTTAGGTGATAAATCCGAGAAAAAAACCAGGATTAGATACCCTGTTATTTCGGAAGAATAAATGGTAAGTATAATTTCACTATTAGAAAGCTAAAATATATGGCAGATGAGGTTTCATTACAGGGGAATATGCTGTTTAATTCGATGATCCACGAAAATCTTACTAAATCTAGTTAACCTAATAAGTTTACACCTTGTCCACCTCCGTTAATAAAAATTTCAGATTATACTTAGCAATGAACATTTACTAACATTAAATTTAATGAGTAAAAGGAGTATAATATCCGTAAAACGATTATTATATAATTAATAAAATCAGGTAAAAGTACAGGTTATGGTTTAGCACAAGTGTATTACATTTTAAATGAAAATATGGAATCATAAATGAAATGTTTATGAGGAGAAAGGACTTGTTAGTAATAAATTTACATATTAATTTTATGAACTATGATCTCTTCGATGTACATATCGCCCGTCGCCCTCGAGTCATTCTTGAGGTAAGTCGTAACACAGTGGGCCTAACGGAAGTTGGGCCTGTTTAAAACTATTTAACTTTCTCTTCATGGAGAAATTAAACATATAATTATATTAAAA